ATATAATCCATGTAATCGAAAAAACTATAAAAATGAAATAATTTACGAAACAAACTATAAGTATATGAAAGAACCCTTTTTTTGCAATTCCTATGATGCAATTGGAGCTTATCGGCAGAAAAGAATCAATTTAGATAGTCCTTTGTGGCTTCGGTGGCAATTAGATCAACGCGTTATTGCTTCACGGGAAGTTCCTATCGAAGTTCACTATGAATCTTTTGGTAACTATCATGAGATTTATGCACACTATCTAATAGTAAGAAGTGTAAAAAAAGAAACTTTTTCTATATATATTCGAACTACAGTTGGTCATATTTCTTTTTATCGAGAAATCGAGGAAGCTATACAAGGTTTTTCTCAAGCCTGTTCATATGATACAATATAGTATTAAAAAAAAAGTAATTCTAGGACACCCGTGTGAATTCGGACCTCTCCGCTTCAACTCGAACCGCAGTTCCTGATCTAAAATTATACGCAAATCAAGATCTAGAAAAGGTAGTTTTGCAATCATTGACTCAAACTCATTGTCGAATCCCATTCAGCAGAATATGGAGGTACTTATGGCGGAGCGGGCCAATCTGGTATTTCACAATAAAGTGATAGATGGAACTGCTATTAAACGACTTATTAGCCGATTAATAGATCACTTCGGGATGGCATATACATCACACATTCTAGATCAAGTAAAGACTCTGGGTTTCCAGCAAGCCACTGCTACATCGATTTCATTAGGAATTGATGATCTTTTAACGATACCTTCTAAGGGTTGGCTTGTCCAAGATGCTGAACAACAAAGTTTGATTTTGGAAAAACAACATCATTATGGGAATGTACATGCGGTAGAAAAATTACGCCAATCTATTGAGATATGGTATGCTACAAGTGAATATTTGCGACAAGAAATGAATCCTAATTTTAGGATGACGGACCCTTTAAATCCAGTCCATATGATGTCTTTTTCGGGAGCTAGGGGAAATGCATCTCAAGTACATCAATTAGTAGGTATGAGAGGATTAATGTCGGATCCCCAAGGACAAATGATTGATTTACCTATTCAAAGTAATTTACGCGAAGGACTTTCTTTAACAGAATATATTATTTCTTGCTATGGAGCCCGTAAAGGAGTTGTAGATACTGCGGTACGCACATCAGATGCGGGATATCTTACGCGTCGACTTGTTGAAGTAGTTCAACATATTGTTGTACGTAGAACAGATTGTGGTACTATCCGAGGGATTTCTGTGAGTCCGCGAAATAAAAATCGAATGATGTCAGAAAGAATTTTTATCCAAACATTAATTGGTCGTGTCTTAGCAGACGATATATATATAGGTTCCCGATGTGTCGCTCTTAGAAATCAAGATCTTGGGATTGGACTTGTTAATCGATTCATAACCTTTGGAACACAATCAATATCTATTCGAACTCCCTTTACTTGTCGGAGTACATCTTGGATCTGTCGATTATGTTATGGTCGGAGTCCCACTCATGGCGACCTAGTTGAGTTGGGGGAAGCTGTAGGTATTATTGCGGGTCAATCTATTGGCGAACCGGGGACTCAACTAACATTAAGAACTTTTCATACCGGCGGAGTATTTACAGGAGGTACTGCCGAACATGTACGAGCTCCTTATAATGGAAAAATAAAATTCAATGAGGATTTGGTTCATCCTACACGTACACGTCACGGGCATCCGGCCTTTCTATGTTATATAGACTTGTCTGTAATGATTGAGAGCGAAGATATTATACATAGCGTGACTATTCCACCAAAAAGTTTTCTTTTAGTTCAAAATGATCAATATGTGGAATCAGAACAAGTTATTGCTGAGATTCGCGAGGGAACATACACGTTTCATTTTAAAGAGAGGGTTAGAAAATATATTTATTCTGACTTAGAGGGCGAAATGCATTGGAGTACTGATGTATCCCATGCACCCGAATTTACATATAGTAATGTACACCTCTTACCAAAAACAAGTCATTTATGGATATTATCAGGAGGTTCATGTGGATCTAGTCGAATTATTTTTTCGATCCATAAAGATCAAGATCAAATGAACATACCCCTTCTTTGCGTGGAAAGAAAATCTATTTCGAGCCTCTCAGTTAATAATGATCAAGTGAGCCAAAAATTTTTCAGTTCAGATTTTTCTGATAAAAAAAAATATGGGATTCCCAATTATTCAGAATTTAATGGAATCGTAGGTACTAGTCATTATAATTTAATATATTCTGCTATTTTTCATGAGAACTCGCATTTATTAGCAAAAAGGCGAAGAAATCGATTTCTCATTCCATTACAGGCGATTAAAGAGCAAGAGAAAGAATTAATCCCTCATTCAGGTATCTCGATTGAAATACCCATAAATGGTATTTTCCGTAGAAATAGTATTTTTGCTTTTTTTGATGATCCTAGATACAGAAGAACGAGTTCCGGAATTCTGAAATATGGGCCTCTAAAGGCGGACTCAATCATCCAAAAAGAGGATATGATTGA